TATGCATAATTAGGGAAAAATTGGCGTTTATATACCTACCTCCCTCTGGAGTGCTATTTTGAGTATTGGAAATGTGATAAATTTAAAATTATATCTAGGGGAAAGTGTGTTAAAAATGGTGATAACTATATAAGGGGGAAAAAAATAAGAAGGGGGGGGAAATAGATCTTAGGGTTGACTCATGAAATAATAATTATGTCCTGTGACCATTGACTGTAATGCCCTGCGCCTACCATTATGGGGATGCTCAAGATGCAGTTAAGTCCAGCTACAATTCATGCTCCGGGACGGGGCCTCAGACGGCCATTGCTGAGTCCAAGCATCCCCCCAAAAATTAAAAATACCAAATGTATGACACCACAGTTATGTGTGAGCATGGGCTGATTAGTCATTAGTCCATCGAGATGTCTTATATTGCAAGGAGTGGGCGATTTTAGGTGAGATGGCCCTGAAAAAAGAACCAGATGTCTGATAAAGTTCATTAAATAGCTACCCCCACGATTCATGGGCCCGGAGCGAGAAGAGGGATCCCTGCCCAGCGGGTTGCTGGTTTCACGCGGCATGGTAATTAAGCTCGTGATCTAGGGGACGGGATACGCATGTTGACAAGGACTGATTTGACTTAATGCGCTATGTACGATAAATAACATCATGTACTATGTACTTTAAATAATGAAAAGTACATGCTTATAAGCATGGGGCATATAATATAATGTACTATTATACATAGTATGTCCTAATACATTAATTTATGTACTATTATACATAATATGTCCTATACACTAACTCATGTACTGTTATACATGCACGTCCTAGCACATTGATTTTATGTACTACAAGCGCATAAGGTTATATCACGTGTTTTGCTGTGTAATTAGTAGGACGTAAAATGTAAATTGGATGTTGAGTAGAAAGCTGTATTAAAATATTAAATTTTTTTGGAAATTTAATACTGATAAAGTTCTTGATTTTTATGGAACTATATTAATAAGCGTCAGGGAATAGTTTAAATAGAACTTCAGCTTTGGGTGTTGATAGTGGGGCTATGGCTTCTTCCTTGAGTCTTAGGGAGGTTGGTTGCTCTCCTTTTCTGGTTTACAAGACCAGTGTATTGAGTATACTACAAAGACTTATCTTCATTTTAGGAGGTTATTTTCGATTGTGCTGGTAATTGGTATAAGGACTAGGATAATGAAAAAGTATAGGACAGATGCTAGTTGTCCAATAATAATAAAGGGGTATTCAACTGGCTGTCCTCCAATTCATGTGAGTGTTAGTAGGTCTGCTACTAAGATTCAGAATAGGCATTGGCTGAATGGTCGGAATATCATGCTGCGTTGTTTGGACGTGTGAAGAAGAGGCATGAGAATCAAGATTAGGATAGATGAGACTAGGGCTAAGACCCCTCCTAGTTTGTTGGGAATCGATCGTAGGATTGCGTATGCAAATAGGAAATATCATTCAGGTTTAATGTGAGGGGGTGTATTGAGTGGATTTGCTGGGGTATAGTTGTCTGGGTCTCCAAGCAGGTCTGGTGCGAATAATACTAGTAATATTAGGAAGAGTACTAGAAGTAAGATGCCTAAGATATCTTTAATGGTATAGTAAGGATGGAAGGGGATTTTGTCTGCGTCTGATGGGATTCCTGTTGGGTTATTGGATCCTGTTTCGTGAAGGAAGAGTAAGTGTACTATAGCGAGTGCTGCGATGATAAATGGGAGAATAAAGTGGAAAGCGAAAAATCGGGTTAGGGTTGCTTTATCTACTGAAAAGCCTCCTCAGATCCATTCGACTAGGTTTGTGCCAATGTATGGAATTGCTGAGAGAAGGTTGGTAATGACTGTTGCTCCTCAGAATGATATTTGTCCTCATGGTAGGACATATCCTACGAATGCTGTGGCTATAACTGTAAATAGGAGGATTACTCCGATGTTTCATGTCTCTATAAAAGTATATGACCCGTAGTATAGGCCTCGTCCTACATGTATAAATAGGCAGATGAAAAATATTGATGCCCCGTTTGCGTGTATGTATCGAATAATTCAACCATAATTAACATCTCGACAGATATGGGTGACAGAGGAAAATGCTGTTATTGTATCTGATGTATAGTGTATTGCTAGGAATAGGCCTGTGAGAATTTGTAGGATTAGACAAATTCCTAGTAAGGAGCCGAAATTTCATCAGGATGAAATATTCGATGGGGCTGGGAGGTCAATAAATGCGTTGTTTACAATTTTTATTAATGGGTGGGTTTTTCGGGTATTGATCATTAGTGTTCTTGTAGTTGAATGACAACGATGGTTTTTCATATCATTAGTCATGGTTAGATTCCATGTGAGAATAATGATAACATACATTGTATTTATCTTAAGTATTATTTTTGTGCTTGGTTTTGTAGGATTTTCTTCGAAACCTTCGCCTATTTATGGGGGGTTGGGATTAATTGTGAGTGGTGGAGTTGGTTGTGGTATTGTGTTAAATTTTGGTGGGTCCTTTTTGGGTTTAATGGTCTTCTTAATTTATTTAGGAGGAATGATGGTGGTTTTTGGTTATACAACGGCAATAGCTACGGAGCAATACCCCGAGATTTGGGTGTCTAATAAGACTGTGTTAGGGGCATTTGTTACTGGTCTGTTGATGGAGGTTATGATGGTTTATTACGTGTTAAAGGATGAGGAGGTGGAGATTGTGTTTCAGTTTAATGGATTAGGAGATTGGGTTATTTATGATACAGGAGATTCTGGATTTTTTAGTGAGGAGGCCATGGGAATTGCGGCTCTCTACAGTTATGGTACTTGATTGGTTATTGTGACTGGGTGGTCTTTGTTAATTGGTGTAGTGGTTATTATGGAAATTACTCGTGGAAATTAAATAGGATTATACTAACAGCGATTGTAACTAGGAAAGAGAGGAAATACAGTTTGATTAAGCCTTTTTGGTTTGTAACCATGATTGATATTTTTGTTTGGATAAGTGAAGTTGTTTTAGGTAAAATGTTTTCGAGTCAGATTAAGTCTAGGAGAGAGGATGCTGATTTTTGACTTATTGTTAGATTTACGTAAGGGGTCAGGCGGTGTATAATTGTGGGAAAATATCCTAGTATATTAGAGAATTTGAAGATATTTGTTGAGTAATTGAATTTTAGGTTTTGGGTTATGTTACTGATTTCTAGTGCTAAAATAAAGCCTAGGATTGTTACCGTTAGGGCTATTATTTTTAAGTAATAAGGTATTGTTAGCTGAGGAACTGTTGTTGGAGGAATGTTGTTGGAGATGATAAATCCTGCGAAGAGGCTTCCAATTATTAGGCGTTTAATGGAATTTATTAGAAAGGGGTTGTTTTCATTAATAGTAATTAAGGTTGGGAATCGGGGTTGTCCTAAGAGTGCGAAGAAAATAATGCGGGTGCTGTAGATGGCTGTGAAAGAGGTGGCGATTAGTGTTATTAAAAGGGCTCAGGCGTTGGTATACGACGTGTTAGCGGCTTCAATGATTAGGTCTTTGGAATAAAATCCGGTAAGGAAGGGTATTCCTGTTAGTGCGAGGCTGCCAATGATTAGGGCTGTTGTGGTGAATGGCATGGCTTTAAATAGGCCCCCTATTTTTCGAATGTCTTGTTCGTCATTTAGGCTGTGGATGATAGAGCCAGAGCATATAAATAGTATGGCTTTAAAAAAGGCGTGTGTGCAGATGTGGAGAAATGCTAAATAGGGTTGGTTGATGCCAATTGTTACTATTATGAGACCTAGTTGGCTGGATGTGGAAAAAGCGATAATTTTTTTGATATCATTCTGGGTGAGAGCACATATTGCTGTAAATAGGGTAGTGATAGCTCCTAGGCATAGTAGGATAGATTGTGCGAATTTGTTGTTTTCTGTTAGTGGGTGAAAACGGATTAATAGAAAAATACCTGCTACTACTATTGTGCTTGAGTGGAGTAATGCTGAGACGGGAGTGGGACCTTCTATAGCAGAGGGCAGTCATGGATGTAGGCCGAATTGGGCGGATTTTCCAGTTGCGGCTAGTGCAAGGCCTATTAGGGGTATATTGGAGTCGTTTGGGTTTAGTGCAAAAATTTGTTGGAAGTCTCAGGCGTTAAGATTTGTGAGGAATCATGCTATTGCTAGGATAAAACCGATATCACCAATACGATTATATAGAATTGCTTGTAAGGCTGCTGTATTTGCGTCTGCTCGTCCATATCATCATCCAATAAGTAAAAACGATATGATTCCTACACCTTCTCATCCAATGAATAATTGAAATAGATTATTTGCTGTGACGAGGATAAGTATAGTAATGAGAAATAGGAGAAGATATTTGAAGAATTGATTAATGTTGGGGTCTGAGTGTATATATCACATTGAGAATTCTATAATGGATCATGTAACGAATAATGCTACTGGTACAAATATTATTGAGAAATAATCTATTTTGAAGCTAAGTGATAGTTTAATAGTTTGAATAGTTAGTCAGTGTCAGTTTGAGATAATTATTTCTTGGCCAGTATAAATAAATATTATTGTGGGAATTATACTGGTGATGAAAGCATATGAGATAGTTGTTTTTACGTAGAGTGGGTAGTTAGAAGTTTTATAGTTGTCAGAACTTGTAGTTATGATAGGGATAGTTAGTAGTAATAGGGTAATTAGTGTGAAGGAGGAGAATAGGTTTATTACTTTTATTTGGAGTTGCACCAATTTTTTGGTTCCTAAGACCAACGGATTTCTGCCATCCTCTAAAAGTTCGAAAAAGCCGTGTTATTATACACGGGGGCATAGAGTTAGCAGTTCTTGCGTTCTTTTTCGGTAAATAAGGAGATATAAGCTTCTATTATTAGATTCACAATCTAATGTTTTTTTTAAACTATATTTACAGTACAAAGGCCCTAGAATAATTTTTGGGTTTAGTGATAGTAATAATAGTGGTAATATATGTAATGATATGAGGGCGTTTTCCCGTGTAAAGGAGGGTGAAATATTGTTAATGTGGTGGGTGTATTTGCCTCGTTGTGTTGTGATTAGTATATAAAGGGAGTATAGGGCAGTAATTACTATGTTCAATCCTATTAAAATGATTGTGATATTTGATCATGAGAAAGAGGATATTACTACGAATAGTTCTCCAATTAGGTTAATTGTTGGAGGGAGAGCTAAGTTAGTTAGGCTTGCTAAAAGTCATCAGGTGGCTATAAGTGGAAGAAAGGTTTGTAAGCCTCGGGCTAAAATTATTGTTCGGCTATGAATTCGTTCATAGTTGGAATTTGCTAGGCAGAAGAGTATAGATGAGGTGAGGCCATGAGCGATTATTAAGGCCGTAGCTCCCATATAGCTTCAAGGTGTCTGAATGAGGATGGCTACGATGACAAGTGCCATATGACTAACGGAGGAATAAGCAATTAATGACTTAAGGTCTGTCTGGCGGAGGCAGATTGAGCTGGTCATAATTATGCCTCATAAGGAGAGTATAATGAAGGGATATGCTATAAATTCGGTAAGTGGATTTAAAAATATTGTAATCCGTAGCATGCCATATCCTCCTAATTTTAGTAGAATTGCTGCAAGGACCATGGAGCCTGCAATGGGGGCTTCTACATGGGCTTTAGGTAGTCAAAGGTGGAGGCCATATAGTGGTATTTTTACTATAAAGGCTATTATGCATGCTAGTCATATGAAAACGTTTGATCAGGAGTTGGATAGGGGTTGTACTCAGTATTGGAGTACTAGAAAGTTTAGGGACCCAGTAGTGTTTTGGAGGTAGACTAATGCGACTAGTAGTGGGAGAGAACCTACTAGTGTATAAAACAGGAAGTAGAGGCCAGCGTTTAGGCGTTCTGTTTGGTTTCCCCATCGGGTAATAATAATGAGTGTTGGGACTAGTGTTGCTTCAAATAAAATGTAGAAAAAAATTAGTTCTATAGCAGTGAAAGTCATGATTAAGAATAGTTGAAGTAGGATTAATATGGTAATATATAGTTTTTTTCGGGTAAGATTTTCTTTTGATAGGTGGTGTTGGCTAGCTATTAGTATTAAAGGGAGAAGCCATATGGTTAAAATTAATAGTGGTGTTGATAGAGAGTCGGAAAAGAATACTAACGAGAAGTTGAGGCTGTTGTCACTGAATTGATTTATAAGGAGAAGGCTTGTGAGGCTAATTAACAGGCCATGGGTTGTAGAATTAATTCAAATTATATTGCCTTTTGATAATCAGGTCAGAGGTATGAGTATTATCGTAGGGATAATGTATTTTAGCATTGAAGTAGATTAAGGTTTTGGACATAGTCAGTGCCATACGTGTTTGATACTTTAACTAGTAGTGATAATCCTAGTGCTGCTTCGCAGGCTGCAAAGACTAATAAAATAATGGGTATTATGCTTGCCAGGGTAAAATGTGAATTTAGAATTGTTAGGGAGGCTATTACGAAAAGAGATAATATCATCCCTTCTAAGCATAAGAGAGAAGACATAAGGTGGGATCGATATATTAATAGTCCCGCCAGGGCTACTATGAACGCTGTTATAATATTTATATACACTAAAGACATTTGGTAATTATGAACTTAATCACAATCTAATGAGTCGAAATCATTTATTTTATTTTAAACTAAATACCATATTCAGTTCATTCTAGTCCTTTTTGGGTTCATTCATAGGCTAGACTTGCGGCTAACAATAGAATTAAGAAGAGGGCTATAGTAAGTATTGTGCCTAGGTTATTTGTTTGGGAGGCCCATGGAAGTGGTAATAGGAGTGCAATTTCTAGGTCAAAAAGAAGGAATGTAATGGCTACTAGGAAAAATTTTATGGAGAAGGGCAAGCGGGCTGATCCTATGGGGTCAAATCCACATTCATATGGACTTGTTTTTTCTGAATATACGTTTAATTGAGGAAGTCAGAATGCGATAATAACAAGTAGTGAGGCTAGTGTAAAGTTGGTTAAAAGAGCTAGTATTAGGTTTATTATTCTTTTTCGGATTATACCGAAACTAGCTGATTGGAAGTCAGCTGTACTAGTTAATACTAAAAGAATATGAACCTCATCAATAGATGGATACGTAGAGGAATAATCATACTACGTCTACAAAGTGTCAGTATCAGGCAGCGGCTTCGAATCCAAAATGGTGGCTGGAAGTAAAGTGAAATTTTAATTGGCGAAAAAAGCAGACAATTAAGAAAGTAGATCCAATGATGACATGTAGGCCATGGAAGCCTGTGGCTACAAAGAAGGTTGAGCCATAAACTCCATCTGAAATAGTAAAGGGTGCTTCATAGTATTCTGAGGCTTGTAATAGCGTGAAATAAACGCCTAGTGCGATAGTAATAAATAAGGCTTGTAGTATGTGGTTGCGGTCTCCTTCTATAAGGCTATGATGGGCTCAGGTAATAGAGACTCCTGAGGCTAGTAAAACAGAGGTATTGAGTAGTGGGACTTCTAGGGGGTTTAGTGGGTGAATGCCTGTTGGAGGTCAGCACCCGCCTAATTCGGGTGTTGGGGCAAGGCTTGAGTGGTAAAATGCTCAGAAAAACCCGGTGAAGAATAGGACTTCGGAGATAATAAAGAGGATTATTCCGTAGCGGAGGCCCTTTTGGACAGTTGGAGTATGGTGTCCTTGGAAAGTACTTTCTCGAATGATGTCTCGTCACCATTGGTATATTGTAAGTATATTTGTTGTTAGGCCAAGTGTTAGCAGGGTCATTGAGTTGAAATGAAATCATATAATTAAGCCGGAAGTTATTAGTAGGGCTGATAGAGCTCCTGTAAGAGGTCAGGGACTCGGGTTAACTATGTGATAAGCGTGGGTTTGGTGTGTCATTATGTGTTGTCATGCAAGTAAAGGCTGACTAGAAGGGTAAATACGTAGGCTTGAATTATGGCTACTGCAAACTCAAGGATTGTGAGTAGGACTAGAATAATAAATGTGATAAGAGCTATTGTAGTACTGATGCTTATTAGTGCAAGTGCAGCTCCTCCAATTAGGTGAATTAGTAGGTGTCCTGCAGTAATATTGGCTGTTAGTCGTACGGCTAAAGCGATTGGTTGAATAAAAAGACTAATAGTTTCGATAATAACTAGTATGGGAATTAATGGGGTTGGAGTTCCTTGTGGAAGAAAGTGGGCAAGCGATGCTTTAGTTTTATTACGGAAGCCTGTAATTACAGCTCCTGCTCACAGGGGAATGGCTATGCCTAGGTTTATTGATAATTGTGTAGTTGGTGTAAATGAGTGGGGTAATAAGCCCAGAAGATTTGTGGATCCAATAAATAAGATTAGAGATATGAGTATTAGTGTTCATGTTTGTCCTTTGGCATTGTGAATTCCTATTATTTGTTTTGATACAAGTTGAAGTATCCATTGTTGGAGGGAAATAAGACGGTTATTTACTAGACGATTTGATGTTGGAAACAATAGGCTAGGAAACATAACGATGAGAGTAGCTAGTGGAAGGCCTAGGATTATTGGGGTAATAAAAGAGGCAAATAAATTTTCGTTCATTTTGTTTCTCAAGGGGTATTTTGTTTTTGTGTTTTGGTTGATACTAGTTCTGGATTAAAGTGAAAATTGTGTTTCGAAATTTTTAATTGAAAGATAATGAAGAGAGCTAAAAACATTGATATAATTATTATAAGTCATGTGGACGTGTCTAGTTGCGGCATTTCATTAAGGAGAGCATTAGTACTCTCAATCTCTAGCTTAAAAGGCTAGTGCTATTTTAGCTTCTTAATGATTTTATAGTATTGATGCAGATCATTTTTCGAAATAATTTAATGGAACTAGTTCAAGAACAATAGGTATGAAGCTGTGATTTGATCCGCAGATTTCAGAGCATTGTCCGTAATATAGACCTGGTCGAGTTGATATAAGAGTTGTTTGGTTTAGGCGGCCTGGGATTGCATCCGTTTTTAGTCCTAGAGAGGGTACGGCTCAAGAGTGCAGTACGTCTTCAGAGGAGACTAACATTCGGATTGTTATTTCTATTGGTAGTACAACCCGGTTATCTACCTCTAGTAGTCGTAATTCTCCTGGTTTTAATTCTGATGTTGGAATTATATAGGAGTCGAAGCTTAATTCCTCATAATCTGTATACTCGTAGCTTCAATATCATTGATGTCCTATAGTTTTTACTGTGAGAGATGGGTTGTTAATTTCATCCATCATATATAAAATTCGCAAGGATGGGAGAGCAATTAAAATTAGGATAATAGCCGGTAGGATTGTTCAGATTGTCTCTACTTCTTGAGCGTCTATTGTGCTAGTATGTGTTAATTTTGTCGTTAGCATTAATGAAATGACGTAAAGTACCAGTGAGCTGATTAGAAAAACAATTATTAATGTATGATCATGAAAATGTAGCAATTCTTCTATAATAGGTGATGTTGCATCTTGAAAACCTAATTGTATGGGATAAGCCATATGAGATGTACGGGATTTTCACCTGTAACTTAACCTTGACAAAGTTATATAATATTTTACTAACATCTCATTAATTGAGAAAGACATAGTGGTTATGATGTTGGCTTGAAACCAGCTATGGGGGGTTCGATTCCTTCCTTTCTTATTTTAAGTTAACGTATGTAGGTTCTTCAAATGTATGATACGGTGGGGGGCATCCATTTAGTCACTCTAAATTTGTTGTTGTTAGTTCTACGGTTGAGACCTCTCGTTTGGATGCAAACGCTTCTCAGATGATGAAAATTATTAATATAACTGCTGTTAGAGAAATGAATGAGCCTATGGATGAAATGGTATTTCATATTGTGTATGCATCTGGATAATCAGAGTAGCGTCGTGGCATACCAGACAATCCTAGGAAGTGTTGTGGAAAGAAAGTCATATTTACACCTACAAATATAATTACAAAATGGATTTTGGCTCATGTGTCGTTGAGAGTGTACCCTGAGAATAGTGGGAATCAGTGAACAAATCCCCCCATAATAGCAAATACAGCTCCTATTGACAGTACATAGTGGAAGTGTGCAACTACATAGTATGTGTCATGAAGGACGATGTCGAGAGAAGAATTGGCAAGAACAATCCCGGTTAAGCCTCCGACTGTAAAAAGGAAAATAAAGCCTAAGGCTCATATTATAGCAGGTGATCATTTAATATTGCCTCCGTGGAGTGTTGCTAGTCAACTAAAGACTTTTACTCCAGTTGGGATGGCAATAATTATGGTAGCTGATGTGAAATAGGCTCGTGTGTCAACATCTATTCCGACTGTAAATATGTGGTGGGCTCATACGATAAACCCTAAGAACCCAATTGATATTATAGCCCAGACTATTCCTATGTACCCAAATGGTTCTTTTTTTCCTGAATAGTATGTTACGATATGGGAAATTATACCAAAGCCGGGTAGAATAAGGATATATACTTCAGGGTGGCCAAAGAATCAGAACAAGTGTTGATATAGAATGGGATCTCCGCCTCCTGCTGGGTCAAAAAAGGTTGTATTTAAGTTTCGGTCTGTTAATAGTATTGTAATCCCGGCTGCTAGTACAGGGAGTGAGAGAAGTAGTAGTACAGCAGTGACTAATACGGATCACACAAATAGAGGGGTTTGATATTGTGATATGGCAGGGGGTTTTATATTAATAATTGTTGTAATAAAGTTAATGGCCCCTAGAATTGAGGAGACACCTGCCAAGTGTAAAGAAAAAATAGTCAGGTCTACTGAAGCCCCTGCGTGAGCTAAGTTGCCAGCTAGAGGGGGGTATACAGTTCAGCCTGTTCCTGCGCCAGCTTCAACTATAGATGATGCTAAAAGTAGTAAGAAAGAAGGAGGGAGGAGTCAAAAGCTTATATTGTTTATTCGAGGGAATGCTATGTCTGGGGCACCAATTATTAGGGGAACTAGTCAATTACCAAATCCTCCAATTATAATTGGTATAACTATAAAGAAAATTATTACGAATGCATGTGCGGTTACGATAACATTATAAATTTGGTCGTCTCCAAGCAGAGTACCAGGTTGGCCCAGTTCGGCACGAATCAGTAGGCTTAAGGCTGTTCCTACTATGCCTGCTCAGGCACCAAATAATAGATACAGAGTACCGATATCTTTATGGTTGGTTGAGAATAATCAGCGGTTAATGAACATAGGTAGAATGGCTGAGTGAAGCATTAGACTGTAAATCTAAAGACAGAGGTTTATATTCCTCTTTTTACCAAGTCCTGTGGTGAAATTTCATGTTGAATTGCAAATTCAAAGAAGCAGCTTCAAACTCTGCCGGGGCTTCTCCCGCCTTTTTTTCTTCGCGGCGGGAGAAGTAGATTGAAGCCAGTTGATTAGGGTGTTTAGCTGTTAACTAAAGTTTCGTGGGGGTGGAGCCCACCAATCTAGTGAGGATTTAGCTTAATTAAAGTGGTTGATTTGCATTCAATTGATGTAAGATATGGTCTTGCAATCCTTAATCAGGAGTTAAGTATATTGTACTTGCTTAGGGCTTTGAAGGCTCTTGGTCTAGGTTAACCTAAACTCCTATTCTAGGATTGATAATATTGGTGTGAGTGGTAATAGTATAGTGGATAGAACAACTATTGTAGGTAAAAGGGTTATTTGTTTTGTTGTAGAAAATTGTCATTTTATTTTTATATTATTTGTAGAGGGGAATATTGTTAGTGCAGTGGAATATGTGAGTCGTATGTAGAAATATAGGTTTAGTAGTGCTGTGATTGCTATAAGGGTGGGTAGAATAAGGCTATCGTTTTTTGTTAATTCTTGGATGATTATTCATTTTGGTATAAATCCTGATAGTGGGGGAAGTCCTCCTATTGATAGGAGGGTGATGAGGACTAGGACAGTTATTACAGGTATTTTGTTTCAGGTATGTGATAGTGACAGTGTAGTAGTAGTTGAGTTGGCTATAAATAGTGTAAATATGGTGGAGGTTATGATAATATAAATGATTAAGTTCAGTAACGTTATTGTGGGGTTGTATGGTAAGACTGCTGTTATTCAGCCTATGTGGGCAATTGATGAGTATGCCATAATTTTTCGTAGTTGGGTTTGGTTTAGTCCTCCTCAGCCTCCGACTATGATTGATAGAATGGAAATGGTTAAAATTATATTTAAATTGATAGATGGAAAAATTTGGTAGAGAACGGATATAGGTGCTAATTTTTGTCATGTAAGTAGGATTAGGCCTGATGACAGGGGGATGCCTTGTGTTACTTCTGGAACTCAGAAATGGAATGGGGCTATTCCTAGTTTTATAGTGAGAGCCATTGTTATGAATATAGATGCTACTGGGTTAAATAGTTTTATTACAGTTCATTGGCCTGAGAATATTAGGTTAATAATAACGGCTATCATTAGCAGTATTGAGGCTGTTGATTGGGTTAAGAAATATTTGGTTGCTGCCTCTGTGGCTCGTGGATTATGCTTTTTCATTATGATGGGAATGATGGCGAGCATGTTTATTTCGAATCCGATTCAGACGAGTAGTCAATGAGAGCTAATTATAACAATGATAGTGCCTATTATTATTGTTGATAGAATAAGAATGAAGATGATTGGATTTATTAGTACGGGAAGGATATAAACCAACATTTTCGGGGTATGGGCCCGATAGCTTAATTAGCTGACCTTACTGTTAGAATTTGGTGTATTTGGTAGCACAAAGAGTTTTGGATTCTTGGGAGTAGGTTCAATTCCTATAATTCTAGAAATAAGAGGGCTTAAACCTCTATTATTTACTCTATCAAAGTAACTCTTTTGTCAGACATATTTCTTATGTTTGTGGAGGGATGCTTGATGTAAAAATGGGTAGTGATACATGTCATATGCATAGGGCTAGTGTTAAGGGTAAAAAATTTTTTCATAGTAGGTGTATTAGTTGGTCGTAACGGAATCGAGGATAAGATGCTCGGATTCATAAGAAGGAAATTGTTAGTAGTAGGGATTTTATGGTAAAATTGATTGTGTAAAGTTCTGGTAAAACTGGGTTGTGAAATGCTCCTAAGAATAAGATTGTTGTGAAAATATTTATTATGATAATGTTTGCATATTCTGCTATGAAAAATAGGGCAAATGGTCCTGCTGCATATTCTACGTTAAAGCCGGAAACTAGCTCTGATTCACCTTCGGTGAGATCAAATGGGGCTCGGTTTGTTTCAGCTAGTGTTGAGATGAATCATATTATTGCTAGGGGTCATGCTGGGAAAATAAGTCATACTTGTTCTTGTGTAATAATTAGGGTGGAGAGTGTAAAGGACCCATTTATTAGGAGAACGGATAGTAGAATAATTGCTAGTGTTACTTCATATGAAATTGTTTGTGCTACTGCCCGTAGGGCCCCGATTAGTGCGTATTTAGAATTGGAAGCTCAGCCCGATCAGAGAATAGAATATACGGCTAGGCTTGACATTGCTAGTATAAATAGGACCCCTAGGTTTATGTTAATGAGGGGATATGGCATGGGTAGGGGGATTCATATGGTTAGGGCTAGACTTAGGGCTAGAATAGGGGCTAGGATAAATATTGAAATTGAAGATGTGGCGGGTCGTAGTGGTTCTTTAATAAAAAGTTTGATGGCATCGGCAATAGGTTGGAGTAGGCCATAGGGACCTACAACGTTTGGGCCTTTCCGAAATTGTATATACCCTAGGACTTTTCGTTCTACTAGTGTGAGGAATGCCACAGCTAAAAGAATGGGAATAATTAGTATTAAAATATTGATTATAAACATTTTGTTAAGGAGAGGATTTGAATCTCTGATTATAAAGTTTTAAGTTTTACGCAATTACCGGGCTCTGCCACCTTAACAAAGCCCTTCTCTAGGGCAAGATCTGTTTGTGAAGTTAATTAAGATGATATCATTAACTAGTTTAAGGCGCTTATTTGAAGTTGGCCTTATTTCTCTGGTCCTTTCGTACTGGGAGAAATACATAATAGATAGAAACCGACCTGGATTACTCCGGTCTGAACTCAGATCACGTAGGACTTTAATCGTTGAACAAACGAACCTTTGATAGCGGTTGCACCATCGGGATGTCCTGATCCAACATCGAGGTCGTAAACCCTATTGTCGATATGGACTCTTGAATAGGATTGCGCTGTTATCCCTAGGGTAACTTGTTCCGTTGATCAATTTTTTGGATCAATAAACGATTGTGTGATTCGACTTGTAGGTCTAGTCTTTAAAATCGCTCGGAGGATTTCTTGTTCTCCGAGGTCACCCCAACCAAAGCTGTTAGTCCATAAAGAGTGTTGTTGTTTCCTTAGCAATGAAATTTGTTTCTTTTGGGCTAAGTAGTTAAAGCTCCATAGGGTCTTCTCGTCTTATTAATATATTCCCGCCTCTTCACGGGAAGGTCAATTTCACTGATTGGAAGTAAGAGACAGTAAAACCCTCGTGTGGCCATTCATACAAGTCCCTATTTAAAGAACAAGTGATTATGCTACCTTTGCACGGTCAGGATACCGCGGCCGTTTAACGGTTGTCACTGGGCAGGCAGTGCCTCCAATACTAGTTATGCTGGAGGTGATGTTTTTGGTAAACAGGCGGGGTTTGGTGTTTGCCGAGTTCCTTTTACTTCTTTTAATCTTTCCTTAAGTGCATTCCTGTGTCGGATTAACAGTGTAGTTAATAAGTTATTTATAGTTAGGTTATTCTTATTTTGCTGTTAATAGTCAGAGTATTATCAGATACTGACTTAAACTTATGCGGGGAGAAGTTATTTCTTGTTACTCATATTAACATTATTGCTTCTATTTTTAATAGATTAGTCCAGTATTAGATTAGGAGTTGATTGCTTATTATTGGAATTAATATTATTTTATTGTTGAGCTTTAACGCTTTCTTAATTGGTGGCTGCTTTTAGGCCCACTATGGTTTAATATTAAGACTTACTCTCTAGTTAAGGTTGTATCCATTTCTAAAAGGCTGTACCCTTTTAGACTAACTTTTAAAAATACATTGTAATTTGTTCATATTTTTGGTATTTTTAAAGCTGAACTAATATTCATTTTCTGGACAACCAGCTATCACCAGGCTCGTTGGGCGTTTCACCTCTACTTATAAATCTTCTCACTATTTTGCTACATAGATGAGTTGGTTCTCGATAAATTGTTCATAAGTAGCTCGTCTGGTTTCGGGGTACTTAGCTGAAATTCATTTTGTTAAGTTTTTACTAGTTAACTCATTATGCAAAAGGTACAAGGGGTAATCTTTGCTTTTTTGTACTTTAATTTTTTTCTTTCATCATTCCCTTACGGTACTTTCTCTATAGCGCCGTATTAAAATTTCTATCTCCTATACTTTTGTTGTTGAATAAATGTTTTATTTTATATTACATTGATAATTTAGTGTGAATGGGCTTGCGGGCTAGAATTGGTTCAAGATATTCGTGACATATGAAATCTTCTAGGTGTAAACTAGGTGCTTTATTTAAGCTATATCTTGATTTATCCAAGCACACTTTCCAGTATGCTTACCTTGTTACGACTTGTCTCCTCTCATATGATTAATACGTGTAAATAAATTTGAGTGTATTGTGCCTACTTGAGGAGGGTGACGGGCGGTGTGTGCGTGCTTCATGGCCTAATTCAACTAAGCACTCTATTCTTAGTTTACTGCTAAATCCTCCTTTGGTTATTAGTTTCATAATAACTTTCGTGTTGGATTTTCTTAGATTAGAAAATGTAGCCCATTTCTTTCCGTTCCATAGGTTACACCTTGACCTAACGTTTTTATGTATTATGATTGTGCTTACTTTTGTACCTTTTTAGGGTTTGCTGAAGATGGCGGTATATAGACTGTAGTAGCAAGGAATGGTGAGGTTTATCGGGGTTTATCGATTATAGAACAGGCTCCTCTAGAAGGGTATAAAGCACCGCCAAGTCCTTTGAGTTTTAAGCTATTGCCGGTAGTACTCTGGCGAACAGTCTTGTTTACATAACTATTTGTGTTTAAGGCTAGGCATAGTGGGGTATCTAATCCCAGTTTGGGTCCTAGCTATCGTGTTTCAGCGGCTGTAAAGTTACTTTCGTTATTTATTTTTGTTGCAATTATGGCTTTTTACAGCTTAATTGGAATTTAACTTTATTTGGTATAGTGCTTTAACACGCTTTACGCCGTGTGCCTATTAACTTGGGTTAATCGTATGACCGCGGTGGCTGGCACGAAATTTACCAACCCTGATTAATATGGCTTAGTCAAACTTTCGTTTATGGCTTAATTTTTATCACTGCTGTCTCCCGTGGGGGTGTGGCTATGCAAGGTGTCGTGAGCTACGGATGTGTGCTTGATACCAGCTCCTCTTAGTCTTATTAACTTGGAGGGCATTTTCACCGGGGTGTGGATGCTTGCATGTGTAAGTCTATTAAGGGTTAATAGGAAGGCTGGGACCAAACCTGTGTGTTTATGGAGTTAATATACTCATCTAGGCATTTTCAGTGCCTTGCTTTGCTGTTTAAGCTACATTAAC